AATAAGATGCCTGATAAAAAGGATTATTTTGATAGAATAAATCATGTATCTATGATACTCTTATTATGTTATTTAGAATTTAACTAATCTGTGAAATTCAAAATTTCAAGTGCAACTTACACCAAAACATAAAAAAGATAAGCTAAACTTTAAGCTATTAGGTTCATACCCTAAATATAGGTACCAAACCTTCTTTTTACATTTCAAAATTCAATAAAAAAAAAGTATTTCTAATTATAATACTAATATCAACTCTTATAGTTATATCATCAAGAAAATGATTATCTATTTGAATAGGGATGGAAATTAATATAATAACAACGATCCCATTTTTATTCAAAAATAAAAGTAAAGAACTTTCACAAAAAATTATAATTTACTTTCTAATCCAAGCAATAGGATCAATTATTATATTAACTATAATCTTAATTAAAAACTTTAACTGAAACATAAGATTAATTAATATCTTAATAACTTTAAGTATAATAATTAAATTAGGTACTCCACCCTTTCACCCTTGAATACCAGAAATATTTAATAAAATAAATTGAGATATTATATTCGTAATAATCACCTTACAAAAAATTAACCCCCTTATTGTAACTAGTCAACTTTCAGAGCAAAACAAAATTTTAACCATTATTATAATTACTTCAGCAACCGTAGGATCAATTAGAGGTATTAATCAATTATCGTTAAATAAAATTATAGCATTTTCGTCAATCAACCACATAGCATGAATATTAATATGTATACTAACCAAAAACGAACTATGAATAAAATACTTTATTATTTATTCAATTATTACAGCTACGCTATGTGTGATATTCCATAAAAACTTAATCTTTTACACGAACCAACTTAATATCAACAGAAATAACCCTAGAAAAATTAAAATATTACTAATAATATTAAACTTAGGGGGTTTACCCCCCTTACCAGGATTCTTCCTAAAATGAATAACTGTAGAAGCAATGATAACATCAGGGTACTTTTTAATTATAACCATCATAATTTTCTCCTCTATAGTAACTCTTATATTCTATATACGAATAATATATACAAGAATAATACTGTCCTCCATAACCCTAAAATTTAAATTAATAGATTCAAGAAAATACTTCTACTCAATAATTATAGTAAACATTATTATACCAATCATAATTTTAATTTAAAACCTTAAGTTAATTCAAACTAATAACCTTCAAAGTTATATATATATTTATAAATATAGGTTTTAGTATTAAATACACCTTTAGATTTGCAATCTAAAATCATTAATTGAATATAAAACCTTTGATAAGAAAGTATTACTTATATATAAATTTACAATTTACAGCCTATAATTCAGCCACCTTATCATGATTAAATGACTTTTTTCTACCAATCACAAGGATATCGGAACTTTATACTTTTTATTCGGTATATGAGCCGGAATACTAGGAACATCAATAAGATGAATCATCCGAATCGAATTAACACAACCAGGACCATTTATTGGTAATGACCAAATTTATAATGTTATTGTAACAGCACATGCATTTGTAATAATTTTCTTTATAGTTATACCAATTATAATTGGAGGATTCGGAAACTGATTAGTACCCCTAATAATTGGGGCACCCGATATAGCCTTCCCTCGAATAAATAATATAAGATTTTGACTACTACCTCCTTCTTTAACATTATTGACAATAAGAAGAATAGTAGAAAGAGGAGCAGGAACAGGATGAACAGTGTATCCCCCTCTTTCTTCTAATATTTCACATATAGGTCCATCAGTGGACCTAGCAATTTTTTCACTACATTTGGCAGGAGTTTCATCTATTTTAGGGGCTATTAACTTTATTACTACAGTAATTAATATACGACCTACAGGTATATCCTTAGAAAAAACCCCTTTATTTGTCTGATCAGTTATTATCACCGCTATTCTATTATTATTATCTTTACCCGTTTTAGCAGGAGCTATCACTATACTACTTACAGACCGAAACTTCAATACATCATTCTTTGACCCATCAGGAGGGGGTGATCCTATTCTATACCAACATTTATTCTGATTTTTCGGACACCCAGAAGTATACATTTTAATTCTTCCAGGATTTGGGTTAATTTCCCACATGATCAGAAAAGAAAGAGGGAAAACAGAAACATTTGGATCCCTAGGAATAATTTATGCAATAATATCAATTGGATTACTAGGATTTATTGTATGAGCCCACCATATATTCACAGTAGGGATAGATGTAGATACACGAGCATATTTTACATCAGCAACTATAATTATTGCTGTACCTACAGGAATTAAAATCTTTAGATGATTAGCAACAATACACGGAATTAAGATTAAACTTAGCCCTGTAAACCTTTGATCTATAGGATTTGTATTCCTATTTACCATTGGAGGTTTGACAGGTGTAATTTTAGCTAACTCCTCAATTGATATTATTCTCCACGACACATACTATGTGGTTGCACACTTTCATTACGTTCTATCTATAGGCGCAGTGTTTGCTATTATAGGAAGATTCATCAACTGATACCCACTATTTACAGGACTAACTATAAATAATTACTGACTAAAAATTCAATTCTTCTTAATATTCTTAGGAGTAAATATAACCTTTTTCCCTCAACACTTTCTTGGATTAAGAGGAATACCACGACGATATTCAGATTACCCAGATAACTTCCTTACATGAAATGTTGTATCATCACTAGGTTCAACAATATCAACAATTAGAATCCTTCTATTTATAATAATTATTTGGGAAAGAATAATTAGAAAACGACAAATTATATTTAATGATAATATAACATCTAACATCGAATGAGTACAAAATTATCCACCTAACGAACACTCCTATCAAGAATTACCTATTATTTCAAATTAATTTCTAATATGGCAGAATAGTGCAGTGAATTTAAGATTCAAATATAAAGATCAATCTTTTGTTAGAAATACCAATATGATCTCAAATTAATCTGCAAGAAGCAAATTCACCCCTAATAGAACAATTAATTTTCTTTCACGACCACACATTAATAATTTTAATTATAATTACCATCATAGTGTCATATATCATAGTATCAACTATAATAAACAAAATTATTAACCGATCATTATTAGAAAGACAAAAAATCGAATTAATTTGAACAATCATACCAGCCGTTACATTAATTTTCATCGCCCTCCCATCACTACGAATTTTGTATCTAATAGATGAAGTTAATGAACCTCTCGTGACAATTAAATCAGTAGGACACCAATGATACTGATCATATGAATATTCAGACTTCAAAAACATTGAATTCGACTCATATATAAAACCTGTAAACGAACTAGAAAGCAGAGAATTTCGACTTCTAGATGTTGATAATCGAGTAATTTTACCCATAAAAACCCCTATTCGAATGATAGTTACATCAACTGATGTTATTCACTCATGAACAATTCCTACATTAGGAGTAAAAATTGATGCAACTCCAGGACGATTAAACCAAACAACAATCTTTATAAAACGACCAACTATTATATACGGGCAATGTTCAGAAATTTGTGGGGCTAACCACAGATTTATACCTATCGTTCTAGAATCAACTTCTATAAAGTTATTTATTAAATGAATCAACAACTACTCATTAAGTGGCTGAAAGTAAAGCAATGGTCTCTTAAACCAATAAATGGTAATTAACAAATACCCTTAATGGAGTAAAGAAAAGTTAGTTTAAAAAAAACATTATTTTGTCAAAATAAAAATATATAATTTATACTTTTCTATACCACAAATAGCCCCTATATGATGAACCATAATTAACTTATCAGTAACTACTATTATCATAGTAATAGTCACATTAATATTTTTTCAAAAAAACTACATAAAAAAATTAGAACAAACAACCTATAAAACAAATATTGAACAAAAAAACTGAAAATGATAACTAATTTATTTTCAACATTTGATCCATCGACTTCACTAAAAATATCAATGAATTGATTAAGAATTACAATTTTTCTAATCATAATACCCATAAAATTCTGAATTAAAAATTCACGAATTCAAATACTGACTTCACTAAAAATATCAATGAATTGATTAAGAATTACAATTTTTCTAATCATAATACCCATAAAATTCTGAATTAAAAATTCACGAATTCAAATACTGAATATAATAATTGTTAATATTCTATCAAAAGAGCTGAAAACAACACTTAATAACAAAAGAAAAGAAGTTATTATCATTATAATTTCAATGTTTATATTAATTCTAATTAATAATTTGATGGGATTGCTACCTTATATTTTCACAGCGACTAGTCATATATCAACAAATATGTCACTAGCCCTACCAATATGATTATCAATTATATTATTTAGATGAACAAACAAAACTAAAATAATACTAGTTCATCTAACCCCCCTAGGTACTCCAGAAGTTCTTATACCCTTTATAGTAATAATTGAAATAATTAGAAGAATTATTCGACCAATTTCTTTATCAGTACGACTTACAGCAAATATAATTACAGGGCATTTATTAATAACATTATTAGAAACATCCATACAAATAAAAAATTTACCCATCTTCATAGTACAAATATTTCTAATAATATTTGAAACAGCAGTAGCTTTTATTCAATCCTACGTATTTATAATACTTATAACACTATATATTAGAGAAGTTAATTATGACAAGACATAATAATCATCCTTATCACTTAGTTAATTACAGACCATGACCACTAACAGGATCAATTGGAGCAATAACTATAACTTCAGGACTTTGCTTAATGTTCATTAATAAAGAAATATACCTTGTAAATTTAGGCTCAATTATTACCCTATTAACGATATACCAATGATGACGAGATATCTCTCGAGAGTCAACATTCCAGGGACTTCATAACTCTCTCGTAATTAAAGGAATAAAAATCAGAATAATTTTATTTATTCTGTCAGAAGTAATATTCTTTGTTTCATTCTTTTGAGCATTTTTCCACAGAAGTTTATCACCAACAGTGGAAATCGGAACAATATGACCACCAAAAGGAATCTTAACATTTGACCCAACTCAAATTCCTTTATTAAATACAATAATTCTACTTTCATCAGGAATAACAGTAACATGAGCACATCACAGACTAATTTTTAATGACTATAAACAAACAAATCTAGGATTATGAATAACTGTATCTTTAGGAATTGTGTTTACTATATTACAAGCATATGAATATGTAGAATCAAAATTTACTATTAGAGATTCCATCTATGGGTCATGCTTCTTTATAGCTACAGGATTCCACGGAATCCACGTAATTATTGGAACTACATTTTTAATAGTATGTTTAATACGACAACTAAATAAACACTTTTCAAAAAGACATCACTACGGATTTGAAGCCGCATCCTGATACTGACACTTTGTTGACGTAGTATGACTAATATTATATATTATAATTTATTGATGAGGTAGTTAATTCTTTTAGTATAAAAATTATATTTAACTTCCAATTAAATGATCTTGTTAAAAGAAAGAATAATTTTAAAATTAACAATTATATTATTTTTAACACTAACTTTATCAACAGTTATATGTATTCTCTATCAATTAATTAATAAAAAAATAATCATAGAACGAAATAAAATAACACCATTTGAATGCGGATTTGACCCAAAAAGATCGTCACGTCTACCATTCTCAACACAATTCTTCCTTATCGGAATTTTATTCTTAATCTTTGATGTAGAACTAGTCATAATTATACCAATGATTATTACACTAAAAAAAAGAAACATAATTATATGATACATAACTAGTGTATCCATTATTATAATCTTAATTGTAGGGCTATATTACGAATGAAAAAATGGAGTGATTGAATGAATCAACTGAGATTATAGTTAATTATAACATTTAATTTGCAATTAAAAATTATCTAATCAAGATTAGTCTCAAAGTAATGAAGTAAAATTACACTTAGTTTCGACCTAAAAATAGAGAATTATTCTCCTTACTTTTAATTGAAGCCAAATCAGAGGCAATTTATTGTTAATAAATCTACTGGTATGAAATACCCAATTAAAAGAGAAAAATGTTTATAAGGAAGCTGCTAACTATCCTTATTAACAGTTAAATTCTGTTATTCTCTTATTTATATAGTTTAAAAAAAACATTTCATTTTCAATGAAAAAATAAACAAAAATTTTATAAATTATTTAAAAAGATTCAACTTATCCTGATATCTTCAATATCAAACTTTAATACTTAAGCTATTTAAATAAAACATTATATATACTATTAAAACAAAAAAAGAAAATATATAATACTTCAAATTATTAAAAATTAAATAATTAAATTTTAAACTAAAAATACTAATCAAAGAAGATAAATAAGTTGAAAAATAAGTTTCACCTCATCTATCGTCGATAACAAACTTGTAGTTATAACAAAAATTATAATATCCAAAATTCAAATATGAACTACCTAAAAAAACTAGATATCATATTCTACCTAAAAAGTTAGATAAAAAAGAAAAATTTGCATTTAACTTAAAAAAAAATAAGTAAATTGCTAAACCAAAAAATATAAATATAAGAATAGAAACCTTTATATAGAAAGGAAAAAAGTAAACAAAAGGAGTTTCAAATACAAGTCAAGAATAAATACCCCCAAAAATAACAGAAAAAATAACTAAAACAATTAAAGAAAAAAATGAACTATTACCTTCATCAACAGAACGAAACGAAAATATAGTAATACCCCCAACCAAAACATAAAAAATTAAACGAACAGTATAACATACGGTTAAAGAAATTGATAACAAATAAATTAATAATTTTACAAAATTATCCCCAAAAAATATAAAAGATTCAACAATTAAATCCTTAGAATAAAAACCAGATAAGAAAAATAAACCACATAAAGAAAAATTAGAAATTAAAAAACAAGAAGTTGTATAAGGTTTGTCCAAACAAACATAACCCATATAACGAATATCTTGACTGTCACACATTCTATGAATAATTAAACCCGAACATATAAACAATAAAGATTTAAAAAAAGCATGTCTTAATAAATGAAAATAAGATAAATCAAAATTACCAGAAAATAAGATACTTATTATTAAACCTAACTGGCTAAGAGTGGAAAAAGCAACAACCTTTTTCAAATCATAATCAAAATTAGCACCTACACCAGCTATAAATATAGTAAAAACCGAAATTATGAAAAAAAAATCCAAGTAACAATTAACTATTAATAAACTACCAAAACGGATTAATAAATAAACACCAGCAGTAACTAAAGTAGAAGAATGAACCAAAGAAGAAACCGGGGTAGGAGCAGCTATAGCTGCTGGCAACCAAGAAGAAAAAGGAATTTGAGCACTTTTAGTAAAAGCAGCCAAAATCATAAAAGTAACAAATATATTTGTCCAAGAATAGTTCTCATCAAGATAATATAAAAAATGGAAACTACCAAAATTAAAAATTCAACCAATTCCAATTAAAATAAAAACATCACCTACACGATTAGTTAAAATAGTTAATATACCGGAAGAGTAAGATATTCTATTTTGATAATAAATTACTAAACAATAAGAAACTAAACCCAAACCATCTCAACCTAACAAAATACTAATTATATTTAAAGAATAAATTATTAATATTATAGAGACAATAAACAGAAAAACCAAAAATAAAAAACGAGACCTATACAAATCATGAGATATATAATCATAACTGTATAAAATTACTATTGAAGAAATAACCAAGACAACGCCAGAAAAAAATAAAGATATTCAATCCACATATAAAGTTATAGATACAGAAACAGAATTCACTCTAAAAACTTCCCAATCCAATATGAAAGAGATATTATTACTTAAAAAAATAAAACCTAAAAAAACAAAAAAGAAAGAAAAGAAAAGTAATATAAAAGAGATATAAAAATACATGGATTTAAGAAACAAAATTTACCTTTAACACCACAAATTAATATTCTAAATTAAACTACTTAAATTAATACTTACATAACCAATAAAAAAATTGAAAACCTCAAAGAAAAAATATTTAAAGGAAAGAGATGGTAAAAAATAAGTATATATTCACGAATTAAACAATTATTTGATAAAATATTAAAATAAGACAAAAAACCATGATTAACAAAAGAAAATAAATATATTCTATATACACAAGCCAAAAAAGACATCATTATTAAATAAAACATTCTTAAAGAACTTCAACTTAATAAACCAATAATAAGCATTAATTCACCAAAAAGATTTAGAGATAAAGGTCTACCCATATTATTAGAACACATAACAAACCAAAACAAACAAAGACTAGGTATAAAGATAATAAAACCCTTGTTAATTAATAATCTTCGACTTCCTGAGCGATCATAAACAATGTTAACTAAACAGAAAAGAGCTGATGAACATAAACCATGAGCTAATATTAAAACAAAAGAACCTTGTAAACCCCATAAACTTATAGAAAAAATACCTATAATTGATATAGCTATATGACAAACAGAAGAATAAGCAACTAAAACCTTCATGTCAAGCTGTAAACAACAAATTAAACCACAAAAAATACCACCAAATAATCTTAAAGAAATAATATATAAGTTATATGTATATATATAATTGTATAAAAAAAGAGAAACCCGCATTAAACCATAACCCCCCAATTTTAATAAAACACCAGCCAAAATTATAGAACCAGAAACAGGAGCTTCAACATGAGCCTTAGGGAGTCAAAAATGAAATATAACTAAAGGTATCTTAATTAAAAAAGCCAAAATAAAACAAATAAATAAATAAAAATTTAAATCTAAATTGATCAATCAATAAAAAGTAATACCATTTAAACCTAAAAGATAAAAAATTCTCAGTAGTAAAGGTAAAGAAGCAAACAAAGTATAAAAAATTAAATAAAAACCAGCCGTCAACCGTTCCGGCTGGTAGCCTCACCCAAAAATTAAAAACAAGGTCGGAATTAAAGAAGCCTCAAAAAAAAAATAAAAAGTAAATATTGAAAATCTATTAAAAGAAAAAATAAGAAATAATAAAAGAAAAAAATTCATAAAAATGAACTCTTTTCTTTTATTAGAATACTTATAATTATATCTAGATATAATTATAAGCAACACAATTCAAATTGATAAAATAATAAATCCTCAAGAAATCAAATCTACTCCCGATACATATCTAACCATAGAGCAAAAATTAAATGAACCAATCGATAGATAAAATATAAATAAAAAAACTAGAATAATTATAAAAATATAATAATTATTAAAAATAATACTAGGAATCAACAGTAAAACCCCAAAAGCAGAAATTATCATAATATTATATACAAAGATCCAATCATGTCATTACCATGACTACGAATTATAGCCACTAAAATTCTCAAACTTAAAGAACCTTCACTTACTAGTATAACTAAAAATAATATTAAAAAATAAAATTCCAAACCATAAATAATAAAATTTATATATATAATTAAATAAAGAATAACTATTAAAAATTCCATACCAAAAAGTGTAAGAAGTAAATGAGCACGTATAGAAAAAACAACTATAAACCCACAAAAATAAGAAATTGTTAAACCTAAAAAAAACATAGCTTTTGTAGTTTAAAAAAAACATTGATTTTGTAAATCAAAAATAGTAAAAACTTAATAGCTCAACGGAAAAGTAAAACTTCTTCTTTAATCTCCAAAATTAATATTTTTATAAAATACCCATTGTATGAATTTATTAATTACTTTAATAACATTAACAAGCTTAATATTTATATGTATAATAACTCCACTAACTTTAGGATTAATATTAATTATTCAAACATTCTTGGTAAGCATAATCTCAGCTGTAATTCTATCATCTTTTTGATATTCTTACCTACTTATCTTAATTATAGTCAGAGGTCTATTAATTATATTTATATACATAGCAAGAATTGCCTCAAACGAAAAATTTAAACTTTCCTTAAAAATTTTGATAGTTATCCCTATTGTAACAGGAATTATAATTAAAGAAGAAACTCTTTTCTTCAACAAAAAGATTAATATAGAATTCATGTTGAATAAACAAGAATTATTTATAACTAAAATCCTAAATTCGAAATTCATTCTACCCTCAGTTATAATAATTATATTCCTATTTATAATAATGGTTGTAATTTCGTTTATTGTTAGAACCAAAGAAGGGCCCATACGAAAAAGTAATTAATGAATAAAGCTATACGAAAAAACCACCCACTTTTAAAAATTATAAACAATTCCCTAGTTGATTTACCTTCACCTACAAGAATTTCACTTTGATGAAACTTTGGTTCATTACTAGGATTATGCTTAATGATTCAAATTCTAACCGGATTGTTTTTATCTATACACTATACAGCAAACATCGAATTAGCATTTAACAGAGTAGTACATATTTGTCGAGACGTAAATTACGGCTGATTAATACGTAATACACATATAAATGGGGCCTCCCTTTTCTTCATTTGCCTGTATTTACATATTGGGCGAGGAATATACTATGGGTCATATAAACTTATTGAAGTTTGAAATATTGGAGTTATTATTTTTATCACAACTATAGCAACAGCTTTTTTAGGATACGTTCTACCTTGAGGGCAAATATCTATATGAGGGGCCACTGTTATCACCAATCTAGTATCAGCTATCCCATACTTGGGAGAAAGAATTGTTAAATGACTATGAGGAGGTTTTTCAGTAAGAAATGCAACCCTTAATCGATTCTTTACTTTACACTTTATTATACCCTTTGTTATTGCTGTAATAGTAATAATCCACCTTTTATTCTTGCATATGTCAGGATCCAACAACCCTTTAGGGTTAAATAGAAATCATGATAAAACTCATTTCCACCCCAGCTTCACTACAAAGGATTTAGTGGGAATGACAGTCACAATTCTCATATTTTTAATAATTAACTTAATTGAACCTCTTCTATTATTAGATCCTGAAAACTTCACACCAGCTAATCCCATAGTTACTCCCGTACACATTCAACCAGAATGATATTTCCTATTTGCCTACGCTATTTTACGATCTATCCCTAACAAGTTAGGGGGAGTAATTGCTATATTTATGTCAATCTTAATGTTAATAACTCTCCCTCTAATTAATAAAGGAAAATTCCAAAGACAATCATTTTACCCAATTAATAAAATTATATTCTGAAGATTTATTGTTATTATAATTTTATTAACATGAATTGGGGCACGACCTGCTGAACAACCTTATATTTTTACCGGTCAAATCTTGACCGTCTTATACTTTTTATATTTCCCTATTAATTCAATCTTATTAATCACGTGAGATAAAATTAATAACTAAGTTAATTAGCTTAATTAAAGCATATACTTTGAAAGTATAGTATGTAGGTTTGAATCTTATATTGACTTAACCAAAATTAATGAAATAACTACCTGTGATTATAAAAAAAATAAAACCAATAAAAAAAATAAAATAATTTAAAGAAAGAGGTAAAAAAAGTTTCCAAGTTATATATATTAACTTATCATAACGAAATCGAGGAAGAGTAGCACGTACTCAAATAAATCAAAAAGAAATAAAAATAGATTTCAAATAAAAAATCAAAGAATATAAATCGCAACCTAAAAAAATTATACTAGTTAAAAATCTTAAAAAAATAATATTACCGTACTCAGCCAAAAAAATTAAAGCAAATCCACCACCCCCATATTCAATATTAAACCCAGAAACCAATTCAGATTCCCCTTCAGCAAAATCAAAAGGGGAACGGTTTACTTCAGCTAAACAAGAAGCTAGTCAAGAAAAAAATAAAGGAAGTGAAAAAAAAATAAATCAAGTATAAAATTGATAATTAATTAAATTTAAAAAATTAAATCCAAAAGTAAAAACTATAAAACAAATTATAATTATCACTAAACTAACTTCATAAGAAATAACTTGAGCCACCGCACGTAAACTCCCTAACAGTGAATAATTGGAATTAGAAGATCACCCACATAATAATAAACCGTAAACAGCTATTCTAGAGCAACATAAAAAAAATATAAAACCATAATTAAAAGATAAAACAGAAAAAAAATAAGGGTATAAACACCAAATAAATAAAGAAATTATAAATATAAAAATAGGTGAAATTATATAAATTATATAATTAAAATAAATCAAATTAACCTGTTCTTTAAAAAAAAGCTTAATACCATCAGAGAAAGGTTGTAGTAACCCTATAAAACCAACTTTATTAGGGCCCTTTCGAAGTTGTATATAACTTAAAATTTTACGTTCAAGTAAAGTTAAATAAGCAACAGAAATTAACAACATCACAATCAAAAATAAATAAGACAACAAAAACATATGTTGTTTGTAAATTAATTACATTTATAAATCCTAAATTTATTACATTTTTTCTGCCAAAACAACACAAAATATTTGTAATACTTGGTCCTTTCGTACTAAAGTATTAAATAATCTTAATAGATAGAAACCAACCTGGCTCACGCCGGTCTTAACTCAGATCATGTAAAATTTTAAAAGTCGAACAGACTTAAAATAATAGCTTTTGATCGAGGTCGCAATCTCCTTTATAAATAAGAACTCTCCAAAGAAATTACGCTGTTATCCCTAAAGTAATTTAATCTTTTAATCTAAAATTTAGGATCAATAAATTATCAATTAATAAAACATAAAAATAAAAGTTAATTAAATATTACAGTCACCCCAACCAAATTATTTCAACAATTAATATAAATATACACAAATTTATAATAATTAATTTAATAATAAAATTTTATAGGGTCTTATCGTCACATTGATATATTTTAGCTTTTTAACTAAAAAATAAAATTCAAAAAAATTTAATTAAAATAGTTAATTTCTCGTTCAACCATTCATTCTAGACCTTAATTAAAGGACAAATTATTATGCTACCTTAGCACGAAAATATCGCGGCTATTTATTAATTCATTGAGCAGGTTATACTTTATATTTTAACAATAAAGAAATGTTTTTATTAAACATTCGGAAATTAAATTTGCCGAATTCTTAAATTAAATTTTTAATATTACTCATTATATCATAATCAATTATAAAAATCAATTACTTAAAATGTCTTTTTAATATTTTAAATTAAAAAAAATCAAATATATTAAAATTATCTTTATAAAAAGATAGTAAAAGAAAATATTAATCCTAAATAAATTTTAATTTGTTTATAAATTATAAAATATACTCAAAGCTTATCCCTTGAATACTTAGATTTATGTAAGTAAAAAATTAAATTAACTTTATCACAACAAATCCTAAATTAAATTTATAAAAAAAGAAACCAGATATATTTAAAATGAATAACATATAACTTCTACATTCAAATTAATAAACAATTTGAAATTTGTTGTATAATTTGAATATATATCTTTAAATTTCGGGAATATTAAAATAAATAAAAAATTAATTAATAAACCCTGATACAAAAGGTACACTAAACAAAAATTTCTTCAAAAAAATAAAATTTAATCCTTTACAGTACTAACCTTACTAAAAGTAATTTTTTCTAAACACCATACTAAAAAAATATTTATTTATTACAAAATAATTCACAGAATAAATAAGTTATAAAAATGTTTCAAGCTAAATCGACTCGAACGAATAATTTATTAATGTAAATAATAAAGTTTACCAAAAACTATAACTTGAAATCTAACCAGGATCACTTTCCAATAACCCTACTTTGTTACGACTTGTCCCACTATATGGAAATGACGGGCGATATGTGCATAATCATAATAATTTCAATTAAATAATTTATTTAAATTACAATTAAATCCAATTTTATTAACATTCAACTAGTTAAATCCATAACTTTAATTAATGTAACCCATTTCTTACTTTAATAAGCTAAACCTTGACCTAACATTTTGTATACTAATAATTAAAGAAAATATTCTAATAAAACATTCAATGATAGAGGTATATAAACCAATAATTAAAGTAAAATAACTCGTGGATTATCGATTATAGAACAGGTTCCTCTAAACAATTAAATTAATTACCGCCAAATTCTTTTATTTTCAAGAAAATAACTATTACTAATAAAGTTAAAATTTAAAAATGAATAATAGGGTATCTAATCCTAGTTTTTACTCATAATTTAATATTTTAATTAACCATTGTTTAATATTAATTCAAAATTCCACTTAATAAATCAATTTTTAAACAAAAAATAAAAAATTTAATACCTAACCAAGATACATAAAATTACACTATTAGAATAACCGCAACTGCTGGCACTAAAATTAGTTAGTGTTTAAAATTAATTACTATTACTCAATTGATTGAGTAAAAATAAAATTAAAAACTGAAGAATAAACCTATTTATATTTAATAAATTAACTTCACACTTAAATTTACATGTTTAATAAAAATCCACTTTAAGAATTAATGACAGAATCACTCATAACCAATTTATATTAAATCCTAGACTCATAGGTCATAATAATATACCCCCCTACTCCTATATTATATACCTATACTTATTATATAAGTGATATTACATCTATATAAATATTTTAGATAATATACATTAACTACTAACCTATATTAAGATAAATTCTTTATTATTCATGTTAAGTTACATAATATTATGTTAACTTTGTTAACTAGGATGATATCATCGTAATTATTTGATAAATTAACTTGTAGTAAGCTAAATACTTATTGGGAACCCAATAAGATACCTCAATAATTCTCAAGTTTTTCCTAAAACTTTTTTCTTTTATATAAATTGTTTGTCTGTCAAATATCTCTATTTTTGATTTATCAACTTCTAGCACTTAAAGGTCTACAAAATATTTGTTTTTTCTTTCTTTGAGGGTATCTACTACTTACTTATATAGGGATAGATTATTAGATTATATACTTCTTTGGATAGGACTAGATTATTATATATTATTCTTCTTTTTGGATGGGAGGTAGTTATTTAGTGTCTTTCTGTACTGGATGGAGACATCTATTGTAGCATAATATTATATTTCACTGCTAAAATAGTAGCATTAAATCGAAGCAATTTCATAGGTAAAGTAAAAGTATTTTAACCCCACATTAAAACACTTAAAATTTTTACCTTATAAAACAGATAACTTTTAAGCTTTACAATAACCCTAATAAACCAGTTTAATTTAATAACATAGTTGTATCAGATAGTTAATGTAATTAACATTACATACCAAAAGGCCCTGTTAAATTATTACTTTATTCCACCCTATCGTTATTATTTATTTATACCTTTTTTTATAACAATATAAATATTAAATTATAATATTGCACCTTAATTTACAAACAAACTAAAACTTAGATAAATTTAAAATTGATCCCCAGTCAATTGAAAATTGATTCAAAGAATTAGAAAGAATATTTATTAGTTACAATAAAATGTAGGAATTATAAGTATAAATTTATACTTAAACTTGTATTATAAAATAAATTATCGAAGTTAATCCCCAGTTAACTAAAATAAGATATTTTATAAGAATAAGTTACCTTTAGGGAGGAATATTGCTAACTTAAGCTAGTTAACCGACTTATTGTTAGTTTAAATAAGTGTATTTAAGATAAAAGGTTAATCCCCAGTTATACCTTGCATCTTGATTTACAAACAAACTAAAACTTAGATAAATTTAA